ACTTAATGAAAGTAGATTATCTTTCCATTCATTTCAAAAATTCCATGATCCCTTCCCGAACCAAACATGAATCTTTCGATTCATTTGGCTCTCACGCTCAATGTAAATTACCATATCTTTCTTGTTAATGTAATGAGCCTATCCTCTATTCTCTTGTCATATTCCAAAATGAAATCAAAATCTCAAACTAATCCAAGACAAAAAAATTCGGAGGACTCTTCTGACCAAACAAAAAATATGTAATTGTCAGCAAAATTGTTTACTTTTTTAATCCAAGAAGTTTTTCTTACTTTATACACAATACATAGGTCATCGATTCAGCATTGGCTAAAAAAGGGGATAAAATCCCCAATAAGTAGTTCAAATCATTTTATCAATATGAGTGTTCTCTATTGATAAAAATTATTTATTTGAAACCATCTCTATATTAACATAGTGGTAGAAAGAGTACCATGCTGCGTCTGGACTTCAAACAGTTTAGCTTTAACCATGTTAATGGGCCCATATTATTGGTTGATAGAGAATCAAAGTGGATTTTCCAATAAATTACGAAATGCTATAGTTCTTACATATGATTTCTGAATTTATTCAGAAGTAATTCGCGAGATCATGCACCCTTCTTTCTTAGGTATAACTTTCCTAGTTATAAGAGAAAAAGTACATCTGGTTGGATCCAGCCTATTCTTGAAATAAACAACTCGCACACACTCCCTTTCCAAAAAAGATCAAGACCCCAAGCACTACACTTAGATTTATTAGATTTGTTGCTAAAATATCGGTATTAAACCCGAAACTCCCGGCGGATGGCCATTGGCCCAAAGAAACGAAAGAATCGGTTACATTTTTCATATGATCTCCTCTATAGATAGACTAAAAAATCGAACAGAGTTCTTTTTGTATTACTTTGCCCTATATCTATATATTTCTAGTTTCCTACTTTTTAAATCGAATCAAAAATCTATTAGATTTAGAAATATTGAATTACCTTCTTGGTTGCAACCCCTCTTAAAAGGCCTACGAACACAAACGGGAAGGATGAAAGCGAGTTTGTATGCTAATTCCTCATCCGCAAATCAGCCCTTCCCGTGGGTTATTTTCTCAACGAATAAGTAATTCTAGGAATGAAATCTTTATATAATTCGAAAAAGCAAAGCACAAGCACAAGTCCAAGGCAATAAAATATGAAAAATAAAAATTTTTCATATTTCTAATATTAAACAAAAGGATTAGCAAATAAAAGTGCTAATGCTACAACCAAGCCATAAATTGTTAAAGCTTCCATGAAAGCTAGACTAAGCAATAAAGTACCTCGTATTTTTCCCTCCGCCTCGGGCTGTCTCGCGATACCTTCTACAGCTTGACCCGCAGCAGTACCTTGACCAACTCCAGGTCCAATAGAAGCAAGCCCTACAGCCAATCCAGCAGCAATAACGGAAGCGGCAGAAATCAGTGGATTCATGATAAGTTCCTCGTACCAAAAAAAAAATGGTTAATGATACATTCAACCAATGAACTATGACTTAATTATTCGATTGCTACGATTCATCCAGTCAAAGTAACTACGAACTTCGAATTCAAGTAATAACATTCTTGAATTATCAAAACTACTTTGATATCTCTTTTTTAGTTTCTCTCGAGAAAGTCTTTGTGAATCCATACAACTTTAGTTTTTCCGTTTCTTTGTCCCGAACCGCTCTTTGACTTTGAATTCTTCGATTTTTTTATTGACTTCATCTTCAACTCACAGTCACATATGAGACAGAAGGACTTCTATAGAATCCCCATCTACACTCATATTCGATTAGTAGGGAAATTTAGATATATCTTTAGCTCGTATATAACTAGTCAATATCTAATATCACATATACATGTCTTTCTTACACAATGTAAACCCACTCTTTCTTCATCTTGAATGCAATCGGATTTAATAAGGATGCGTCTAACCCTTGACAAGAGTTAACTTATCGCCATTCAATTCCATATACCTAGTTCGACCTTCCCTCTACGAACCATTTATGAATCCCCTTTGTTATAAATTTGCCTTTCCCTTCCCCCTTGTTTCTGCAACCTAAATTGATAAGATAATCAATGGATAAATTGATTGGGCCGAATCGTTGCATAGAAATTAATTTGATTGATCTAAGTTCATATAATTGATTATTTATTAATATTTTCGTTTGGTCAATCGTTGAATAAAATCAACTCAAAAGGCGAATCGTTTGATAGAACATCCTTTTTATTTAATAACACGTCGTAATATCGCAAGACTTCTTAGTCAAATTAGGAGTCCAAATAGTGAATATTCGGATTGGATGACCAATCTAAATTGAATATTAATTGAGGGGAAGGTTTGATTATGGTATAAATGGACCAAACGGGAATTTTAGGAAAAAGATCTTTGAGATCTCTTTCCTTTTTTTCTACTCGAATATCAATATTGTAATCTTTATCTTTATTGGAATCTTTTTTTCTATTACTCGAGATCGTATATAGTGTAGTT